TTCACAGGCGGTACTGCCGAACATGTACGAGCTCCTTCTAATGGAAAAATAAAGTTCAATGAGTATTTGGTTCATCCCACACGTACCCGTCATGGGCATCCTGCTTTTCTATGTTCTATAGACTTGTATGTAACTATTGAGAGTCGGGATACTATACATAGTGTGAATATTCCACCAAAAAGTTTGATTTTAGTGCAAAATGATCAATATGTAGAATCTGAACAAGTGATTGCTGAGATTCGTGCCGGAACGTCCACTTTTCATTTTAAAGAGAAGGTTCGAAAACATATTTATTCTGAATCAGAGGGAGAAATGCATTGGAGTATCGATGTCTACCATGCACCCGAATATACATATAGTAATGTTCATCTATTACCAAAAACAAGTCATTTATGGATATTAGCAGGAGGTCCGTGCGGATCCAGTATAGTGTCTTTTTCGCTCCACAAGGATCAAGATCAAATGAATGTTCATTTTTTTTCTGTCGACGAAATAGATATCTCTGACCTCTCAATCACTAATGATCGAGTAAGACATAAATTGTTGGATCCTTCTGGTAAAAAAGATAGAGAAATTCTTGACTATTCAAGACTTGATCGAATCATATCCAATGGTCATTGGAATTTCATATATCCTTCGATTCTCCAAGAGAATTCCGATTTCTTGGCAAAAAAGCGAAGAAATAGATTTCTCATCCCATTACAATATGATCAAGAACGAGAGAAAGAACTAATACCCTCTTTTAATATTTCCATTGAAATACCCATAAATGGTATTTTACGTAGAAATAGTATTCTTGCTTATTTTGATGATCCACGATACAGAAGAAAGAGTTCGGGAATTACTAAATATGGGACTGTAGAGGCGGATTCAATCGTAAAAAAAGAAGATTTGATTGAGTATCGAGGAGCAAAAGAATTTAGTCCGAAATACCAAATGAAAGTGGATCGGTTTTTTTTTATTCCCGAAGAGGTACATATCTTACCCGGATCTTCGTCCATAATGGTTCGGAACAATAGTATCATTGGAGTAGATACACAACTCGCTTTAAATACAAATACAAGAAGCCGAGTAGGTGGATTAGTCCGAGTGGAGAGAAAAAAAAAAAGTATTGAACTGAAAATCTTTTCTGGAGATATTCATTTTCCCGGAGAGACAGATAAGATATCCAGACACAGTGGCATTTTGATACCGCCAGGAACGGAAAAAAAAAATTCTAAGGAATCAAAAAAATTGAAAAATTGGATCTATGTCCAACGGATCACACCGACCAAAAAAAAGTATTTTGTTTTGGTTCGGCCCGTAGTCACATATGAAATAGCTGATGGGATAAATTTAGCAAAACTTTTCCCTCAAGATCTATTGCAGGAAAAAGATAATGTCCAACTTAGAGTTGTCAATTATATCCTTTATGGAAATGGAAAGTCAATTCGAGGAATTTCTCACACAAGTATTCAATTAGTTCGGACTTGCTTAGTATTGAATTGGGACCAAGAAAAAAACGGTTCCATAGAAGAGGTTCATGCTTCCTTTGTTGAGGTAAGGGCAAATGATCTGATTCGCGATTTCATAAGAATTGAGTTAGTCAAGTCTACTATTTCATATACTGGAAAAAGGTATGATACGGCGGGTTCAGGATTGATTCCCGATAATGGATTAGATCGCACCAATATCAATCCTTTTTATTCCAAAGGGAAGATTCCATTAGTTACCCAGCATCAAGAAACTGTCGGTACGTTGTTGAATCGAAATAAGGAATGCCAATCTTTGATAATTTTGTCATCATTCAATTGGTTTCGAGTTGGTCCATTCAACGGTTCGAAATATAACAATGTGGCAAAAGAGTCAAATCCTATAACTCCAATTAGGGATTTGTTGGGTCCCTTAGGTACTATTGTACCTAAAATAGTGAACTTTTATTCATCTTACCATTTAATAACTCAGAATCAGATCTTGTTAAACAAATATTGGCTACTTGACAATTTTAAACAGACTTTCCAAATACTTGAAGTACTTAAATACTGTTTAATAGATGAAAATAGGAGGATTTATAATCCTGGTCCATGCAATAACATCATTTTGAATCCATTCCGTTTGAATTGGTGCTTTCTACATTACAATTATTGTGAAGAGACATCCACAATAATTAGCATTGGACAATTTATTTGTGAAAATATATGTCTATTTAAATATGGACCACGCATAAAAAAATCTGGTCAAATTTTAATTGTTCATGTTGACTCCTTAATTATAAGATCTGCTAAGCCCTATTTGGCCACTCCAGGGGCGACTGTTCATGGACATTATGGAGAAACCCTTTTTGAAGGAGATACATTAGTTACATTTATATATGAAAAATCCCGATCTGGTGACATAACGCAAGGTCTTCCAAAAGTGGAACAAATCTTAGAAGTTCGCTCGATTGGTTCAATATCGATGAACCTTGAAAGGAGAGTTGAAGGTTGGAACGAGCGTATACCAAGAATTCTTGGAATTCCTTGGGGATTCTTAATTGGAGCTGAGCTAACCATAGCCCAAAGTCGTATCTCTTTGGTTAATAAGATCCAAAAGGTTTATCGATCCCAGGGGGTACAGATCCATAATAGACATATAGAGATTATTGTACGGCAAGTAACATCAAAAGTGTTGGTTTCAGAAGATGGAATGTCTAATGTTTTTTTACCTGGAGAATTAATCGGATTGTTGCGAGCGGAACGAGCAGGGCGTGCTTTAGACGAAGCGATCTGTTATCGGGCAATTTTATTGGGAATAACGAGGGCATCTCTGAATACTCAAAGTTTCATATCCGAAGCAAGTTTTCAAGAAACTGCTAGAGTTTTAGCAAAAGCTGCTCTACGGGGTCGTATTGATTGGTTGAAGGGTCTGAAAGAAAATGTTGTTCTGGGGGGTATTATCCCTGTCGGTACGGGATTCAAAAAATTAGTGCACCCTTCAAGGCAAGACAAAAACATTCATTTGGAAATCAAAAAGAAAAATCTATTCGAGTTGGAAATGAGAGATATTTTGTTACACCATAGAGAATTTTTTTGTTCTTGCGCCCCAAGCAATTTCCATGACACACCAGAAAAATTATTTACGCGAATTCATAATTCCTAAGGAGAGATTTATTCTTTAAATTACTTTCTAGTTATTTTCTAGTTATTGATTTGGTAATAAATAAAATTTAGTAAGTAATAATCAAAATTAATGGTTTGGGCTGTGTATCAACGGTCAATCCCGGTAGAAAGTTCCGTAGGAACAATTATTTATTTATTAAAAAAAAAAAAAAGAGAAAGCGTGGGAAAAATGACAAGAAGATATTGGAACATCCATTTGGAAGAGATGATGGAAGCAGGAGTTCATTTTGGTCATGGTACTAAGAAATGGAATCCTAGAATGGCCCCTTATATCTCTGCAAAGCGTAAAGGTATTCATATTATAAATCTTACTAGAACTGCTCGTTTTTTATCAGAAGCCTGTGATTTAGTTTTTGATGCAGCAAGTCGAGGAAAAAACTTCTTAATCGTTGGTACCAAAAATAAAGCAGCAGATTTAGTAGCATCAGCTGCAATAAGGGCTCGATGTCATTATGTTAATAGAAAATGGCTCGGTGGTATGTTAACGAATTGGTCCACTACGGAAACGAGACTTCATAAGTTCAGAGACTTAAGAGCAGAACAAAAGATGGGGAAACTCAACCGTCTCCCTAAAAGAGATGCAGCAATGTTGAAGAGAAAATTATCTACTTTGCAAACATATCTGGGTGGGATCAAATATATGACGGGGTTGCCCGATATTGTAATCATCGTCGATCAGCAAGAAGAATATACGGCTCTTCGAGAATGTGTCATTTTGGGAATTCCGACGATTTGTTTAATCGATACAAATTGTGACCCAGATCTCGCAGATATTTCGATTCCGGCCAACGATGATGCTATAGCTTCAATCCGATTGATTCTTAACAAATTAGTATCCGCAATTTGTGAGGGTCGTTCTAGCTATATAAGAAGTCGTTGATTATGATTATGTTATGATTAAGAATAATAAGATTAGTTAATTATTTTAATTTATTTTATTGGATCGGTTACTATTCTTGTCTTGAATTTTTAAAAAGAGATAAAATGGGATATTGATATTATGTTATGTGATTTCTTGGTATCCTAAATATATGATTAATGATGAAAGCGGATGAGTTGAGAAAGAGATGGTTGAATCAAAATAATTCTTTTTTTTTTTGAAGTTCGATTTCTGCCAGAGGACAATATGAATGTTATACCATGTTCCATTAAAACACTCAAAGGGTTATACGATATATCAGGTGTAGAAGTAGGCCAACATTTATATTGGCAAATAGGAGGTTTACAAATTCATGCCCAAGTACTTATCACTTCTTGGGTCGTAATTGCTATCTTATTAGGTTCAGTCATCCTAGCTGTTCGGAATCCACAAACCATTCCAACCGACGGTCAGAATTTCTTCGAATATGTCCTTGAATTTATTCGAGACTTGAGCAAAACTCAGATTGGAGAAGAATATGGTCCTTGGGTTCCCTTTATTGGAACTATGTTCCTATTTATTTTTGTTTCTAATTGGTCAGGTGCTCTTTTACCTTGGAAAATCATACAGTTACCTCATGGGGAGTTAGCCGCCCCCACGAATGATATAAATACTACTGTTGCTTTAGCTTTACTCACGTCAGTGGCATATTTTTATGCGGGTCTTACCAAAAAAGGATTGGGCTATTTCGGAAAATACATTCAACCAACTCCAATCCTTTTACCAATTAACATCCTAGAGGATTTCACAAAACCTTTATCTCTTAGTTTTCGACTTTTCGGGAATATATTGGCTGATGAATTAGTAGTTGTTGTTCTTGTTTCTTTAGTACCCTTAGTAGTTCCTATACCTGTCATGTTTCTTGGATTATTTACAAGTGGTATTCAAGCTCTTATTTTTGCAACTTTAGCTGCGGCTTATATAGGGGAATCCATGGAGGGTCATCATTGATTAGTTTTCGAAATAGTCTTTTTTTTTTTTTTTAGCTTATCCTAATTGAGGCAATGCATATAATCTACTTGGTTCTTGGTTGAGGAACATAATAGATAGAAATACATATATATATACGACTAGAGTTGTAGGAGGAAAGATAGACGATATTACGAAATGGTGGATGGGTTAGGGGTGTCACACTAGATATATGGAATGCCTATAAGCCCAGCCACAGCCCTCGTATATCTTTCGAAGAATTATTCTAGAATCCAATTCAACTAGAATCCAATTCAATATAAAATGCGGTCGGTTTACGTTATGAAAGAAACAAATGTATATGTGATATTAGATATATACTAGTTATATAGGGGTTATCCCTATCTAATCTATATTATATTATTTTTTTTTTTATTCGAAGTTTTAGTTACTTTGACTCGATAGATTTTAGTGATCAAATAAATAATAATTCATTGGTTGATTGTATCATTAACCATTTTTTTTTGGTGCGAGGAACCTATCATCATGAATCCACTGATTTCTGCCGCTTCCGTTATTGCTGCTGGATTGGCCGTAGGGCTTGCTTCTATTGGACCTGGAGTTGGTCAAGGTACTGCTGCAGGCCAAGCCGTAGAAGGTATTGCGAGACAACCAGAAGCAGAAGGAAAAATACGAGGTACTTTATTGCTTAGTCTAGCTTTTATGGAAGCTTTAACAATTTATGGACTGGTCGTGGCATTAGCGCTTTTATTTGCGAATCCTTTTGTTTAATTTAATCCTCGAATGAAAATGTAAAAAAGTACATAACGTACTTTTTTCTTATTTTATTAACTCGTTGTCGTTTGCTTTTGTGAATTATATCAATACTTTACTCCTACAATTATGTATTTGTTGCAACAATACCTCGGGAAGGACTGATTTGAGAATGAGGAATTAGTGGATTCGCTCGCTTTCTTCCTTCCCGTCCTTAGTTTAATACGATGGAATTTTGACTTTTCTTTTAAGAAGTGTTTGAACAAAGGAGATATTTTGCAATTGACACGAGACCTTAGTACCTAACTTAATAAGTATCTTATCGGAAACTTCAAAAAAAGAAAAAAAAAAAAAAATAAGAAATTTTGTAATTCTCAAATTCAATAACTAAAATTAATCTACTCCCATTTTTAATGGGAAATTAAGAAAAAAAAAAAGAAATCGATCAAAAAAAAGGGCGAGCCAAGTGATACAAAAAGAACTCTGTTCTTTGTTAGTCCTATCTATAAGAGGAGAGCGTATGAAAAATGTAACCGATTCTTTCGTTTCCTTAGGCCGTTGGCCATCCGCCGGGAGTTTCGGGTTTAATACCGATATTTTAGCAACAAATCCAATAAATCTAAGTGTAGTGCTTGGTGTATTGATTTTTTTTGGAAAGGGAGTGTGTGCGAGTTGTATATTTCAAGAATAGGTTGGACCCAACCGGCTGCACTTTATTTTTATTTTATATTCTATTTTTATAGTATAGAATGAATCAGAAAAAAAGTGCATAATCTCAACGAATTCCTTCTGAGTAAATTCATAAATCATATGTAAGAACCATAGCATTTCGTTATTCATTGGTAAGTAAACTTTGATTCTCTATCAACCAATAATGTGAGACCATTAACATGGTTAAAGCTAAACTGTTTGAAGTCCGGGCACAACATGGTACTCTTTCTACCACTACGTTAGTAGCGAAATGGTTTAAAAAAGAATCGTTGGTAATTTTTCCGATATAGAACACTCATATCGATAAAATGATTTGAACCATTTACTAGAATAAAGAAAGGGCATCTTGCCCCCTTTATTATCCAATATTATCCAATGCCGAATCGACGACCTATGTATAAAAAAAGAGGAATTTTTGGATTTGAATAAAAAGGGAAATAAAATGAAAATAGAAAATATATAAATTTTCAAAAAGAACAAATAAAAAAACAACTTTGCTGACAATTATAGATTTTTTGTCTGGTCGGAAGAGTCCTCCTAATATTCTGGTCTTGTATTGATTTTGATATGTTTGAATACAAACAGAAATAGAGAGGATAGGCTCATTACATAAAAAAAGATATGGGAATGCCCACAAAATCAAAAATTGAGCGTGAGAGCCAAATGAATCGAAAGATTCATGTTTGGTTCGGGAAGAGATCATGGATGTTGTGAAATTAATGGTAAGATAATCTACTTTCATTAAATGATTTATTAGATAATCGAAAACAGAGGATTTTGAGTACTATTCGAAATTCGGAAGAATTACGTAGAGGGGCCATTGAGCAGCTCGAACGAGCCCGGGCTCGTTTAAGGAAAGTGGAAATGGAAGCAGATGAGTATCGAATGAATGGATACTCTGAGATAGAACGAGAAAAAGCCAATTTGATTAATGCTACTTCTGATAGTTTGGAACAATTAGAAAATTACAAAAATGAAACCCTTCATTTTGAACAACAAAGAGCGATTAATCAGGTCCGACAACAAGTTTTCCAACAAGCCTTACAGGGG